CTGTTATAGTAGAGAAGAAATTCAATGAATAACAATTCAATAAAAGAAAGAAGAAATCCAGTATATTCTTTATATGATATGAATGATGAATAGAGTACTAAAATCGTGAATCGTGTTTGGAATGAACCAAAATACTTGTTTGTTTTGTTACGTTAATAAAACTTCGTAAGACCAACCGATGGGTTAGGTTTCGCTACAGGAAAAAGGTTTGTTCTCTTTTTATAGTTTTTATAGTAAACCTACACAATGAAAGATAGCACAAAGTGGTAGATTCGACAGAATCGTGAACGATCGACAGAACATAAAAGACTTCTTCTATCTTCTAATAGTTAATTAGTTAATTAAAGAATCACACATTATCGAACAATTCGACAAACAAAATTCCCAAGCCCACTAAACCCTTAGAATATAGAAGAAGTCTTTTGATGGATTTATGGATAATAAATGGGCCCTACATTATCTTTTAAACAAATTGAAAGAATCTCTTAGGTTTGTTGTTCCACCATTAGTAAGAGGGCTTTTACAAATACTCAAGATCAATAAAATAATAGGCCCTAGATGACTTAGGATTGGATCTGCTGAGGTCAGGTTGAAATGACAGGAATCTTTCATGATTTTCATTTTTGAAATTGACTGAAATTGGGTATACCGAAGAAAAAAAAATATATCACTAACTCTTTTATCATGGACAGGAAAAGAGGAAAAATATCATATGTAATTCATTCATGAAAGTGGATGAAGAGAGATGGGTATTTATAAAACAAATACCCAATTGGGTCCGTTGGGTTGTAATGAATTCTTTTTTTTTCTTGTTCCTACTACTACGAAAATTTCTATACAAAACAAAAATGGAATGTATTAGGGCTATACGGACTCGAACCGTAGACTTTCTCGGTAAAACAGATAAAACTTCTTTTTATCAAAATGATTTGAACTGTTTCAAAGACCCAACATGCATTTTTTTGCATTGGGCTCTTTCATCAACTGATGTAAAGATCAGTTAGTCCACCATATTTTTTCTTTACAGGAAGATAAAAAGATAATGAGATGGTTCCCTGTGCTCTGATTCATTATTTTTATCCTGATATAGGAGCAATACCAAAGTGTTTCAAAGAAGGGTGACCTTTATTTAGGTCTGCCTTCGGCCTAGATCAACCTAAGTGAAATGGAATCTCTATCGCTCCGCTGCAAGAGTAAAATATGAAACTTTATACACCTCGAAGTTCATAGGACGAAAAGAGGTTCTTTTGAGATCCTTAGACTCATTATGCCTGGCATTGAATGGACTGAGCATTTACCTTACAATGGCGGGTTCTATTTGATTTGGCACCGGAATTCGCACTTGAATCGGATCAAACCAAATATTTGTCAGGCTATTTTTCTCTTGTTCTCTCGAATATACGGAGTAAGACATCGACTTATAAAAAAAAAGAAATTATGGTCATTGCATACTTGGCTCCCTTGAAAAGCATTGGCGCACGTGTAAACGAGGTGCTCTACCTAACTGAGCTATAGCCCTTGTCATAATTATTTTAACATAGAGACAATTTCTTGTCAAGAAGGGTATCCCATAATCTCACATGATAACTCTCTGATCCGTTTACGTTTACTGGTAAAAGACTGATATTGCTTAGAAAGCATATTTTACCTATAATCCATCGAAGTGATGGAGACTCTTTTTGTGGTGATAAATGACCTACTTAACCCAGTGGTTAGAGTATTGCTTTCATACGGCGGGAGTCATTGGTTCAAATCCAATAGTAGGTAGAACTTATTAGATACCATGGAATCCGGCGGTATCTAATAAGTTTTTCTACCCATCCTCTTTTTTTCGTTCTATAATCAGATTAGACTTCATTGTTTTCATTTTATGGAATAAAAATGTAGTGTGTAGGGTATAATAAAGAACTCTTTTTCTTTTGATTACTACTAATAGGAAATTACATTGACAGCTTCTACTCGCGTCCTAGCTCGTCTTAGAGCTAGATTTGACTCAATTGCTTGTCTCTTACCCTCAGCTTTACTCAAATTAGCTTCAGCTATTTCAAGAGTTTGTTTAGCTTCTTGTGGATCAATGTCAGTACTAATTTCCGCATCATTTCCTAAAATGGTGATCTCATTATTACTTATTCTAGCGAAACCACCCATAAGAGCCACCGTTAGCCATTGGTCGTTTAGCCGTATTCTCAAAAGACCTATATCTACAGCCGTGGCAATGGGGGCATGGTTTGGTAATACGCCAATTTGTCCACTATTAGTAGATAAAATAATTTCTTTCACTTCGGAATCCCAAATCATTCGATTAGGAGTCAGTACACAAAGATTTAAGGTCATTTCTTTAATTTGCTCTCCTCTTCTAAGTTCATAGCTTTCGCGGTAGCTTCATCGATGTTACCCACCAAATAAAAGGCCTGCTCGGGAAGACCGTCTAATTCTCCGGAAAGGATGAATTGAAACCCCCGAATTGTTTCTGCGAGATCAACATATTTCCCTGGAGAAC